TCTTATTCTTTTCAATAATACATATTTGTAGCAATAAAATACTATTTTTTCTACCCGAATGATTGATTACAAATAACTATGATATAGTTTCTATAAAGGGCCAGAAATACCTTGCTTACGTATCATTAGGAAGTGCATTAACATAAATACGGCAGTAAGAAGAGGTAATACAAAAGTATGTAAACTATAAAAACGAGTCAACGTGGATTGTCCCACACTAGCACTTCCGCGCAATAACTCTACCAAAGGTGATCCTATTACAGGAATAGCTTCCGGCACACCGGTTACAATTTTTACAGCCCAATACCCAATTTGGTCCCAAGGTAAGGAATAACCAGTTACACCAAAAGATGCGGTCAATACACCCAAAACCACACCTGTAACCCAAGTCAATTCGCGAGGTTTTTTAAAGCCACCTGTGAGATACACACGAAATACGTGGAGGATCATCATTAGTACCATCATACTTGCCGACCATCGATGAACTGATCGGATTAACCAACCAAAGTTAGCTTCAGTCATTATATATTGAACAGAAGCAAAAGCATCCGTAACTGTCGGACGATAATAAAAAGTCATAGCAAACCCTGTAGCTACTTGTACTAAAAAACACGTAAGCGTAATTCCTCCTAGACAATAAAATATGTTGACATGGGGAGGAACATATTTACTAGTTATATCATCAGCAATTGCCTGAATCTCAAGACGTTCTTCGAACCAATCATAAATTTTATTGAGATAGGTAAACCGCGGTACTCCCCTCTGAGAGCCGTATATGAGAATTTAATCTCGTACGGCTCAAACATAAAGACCAAAATACAAGATTCTATCGGATCTGCGTTCGAAACTGTCTTGTCTAATTATAGGATTCACTCTTTTCTGACGATACGAACGAATAAAAATCCGAAAGTTATTTATTGTGGTTATAATGCCAAAACCTCAAGTCGGCTCATTCATCTACATGTTGACCAGGCCTCTTGACTTTTCTATAATTACCTATTTTTTTTTGTAATTTTTATTTGTGCGTGATGAAACTTTACAATTGTTTTATTTATTAGTGATAGGAATTTTCTTGTTAAGACCTATTAATCAATTACAACCTCAGATTCATACTAGAACCACGATGAGTCACTAAAACCCGGTCAAACTAAGCCCTGAAATTCCTTGAGTAAGAACCGGTTGTATCATCATTTATTCAATGAATAGGCATAATGACTAAAAATCCAAAGAGACCCTTGGACTTCGATAAAAATAAGCATAAACGGGAGTTTGAAAGAAAAAAGCTTTCAATTTATAACCTAACTCTAAAAAAAATGTGTAAGTCCGGCCACGAGTTCTGAATATTAAGTATGAATCATAGTTCTAATACTTTGTACTTTGTAATCTATTTTATATATTTCGTGCTTCAGATACGAAGAGAATATCCGACGAAATAAAACTATCTCTAGCAAGATGACAGGACAGACCTATTCCCTGTACTATCCATAGGATCCATTATAACAAGTCACACACTCATTTTCCGGAAATAAAGAAACAAAGAAACTTCACGGTCGAGCTACCAAATATAGAATGGGCTAAAAATCAGAGACCTACATACTTCACTTTGTCTTGAAAAACTAGTTAATAGAATCTAATTCATTGAAATTCCGTCCAGTAAAATAGACGAATTATAAATCTCCAAAATAATGGATAAGAATATCGCAAATAGAGCCATTGCAATACCCATAAAAGGAGTCGTTCCCCACCCAGGAGCCACTTTACCATATTCTGAATTCAAAGGTTTCAATAAATCTCCTACAATAGTTCGTCTTGAACCAGATCTAGAACTACCGTCAACGGTTTGTGTAGCCATAAATCCTATTTTATATTCATTGAGTTCTGTTGACTTTGTATACCATTCTGTTGTAAATAAATGATCTTAGCATGGATCACTTATGGTATTGAAACTCTAAAATAATGGAAACAGCAACACTAGTTGCCATCTTTATATCGGGTTTACTTGTAAGTTTTACTGGGTACGCCTTATATACTGCTTTTGGGCAACCCTCTCAACAACTACGAGATCCATTCGAGGAACACGGAGACTAGTTGAAGCAATGAGCCTCCCAATATTGAAGGCTCATTACTTTCAATTTAGATACAGAAAAATCATTTTGTCTTTTTAGTTGGAACTTTAGGCGGTTCTCGAAAAAAGATAGCGAAGAAAATGATTCCTAGAGTTGAGACTAAAAGGAATGTATAAACCAAAGCTTCCATAGATTCTATCGTGGTTTACAATTATAGCTTCCATACCTGTTTATTTGAGATCGTCTCCCTGATAAAGAAAGAGCAGGCCAAGGGTAAAAAAAAAAATACAGCGATTCAAATCAAGATTTTTTTGGTATTCTATACCAAATTCCAAAACTAAATACAACAAATATATATATTATATCAGACTACTTGTCTTCTTGTAGTTGGATCTCCAAGTTTTTGGAATGCTCCAAATTCCACCTGAGCATCCAAATCTGGGTCAATACCAGCAAAAACATCCCTGAACAAGGTTCTAGCACCATGCCAAATGTGTCCGAAGAAGAAGAGCAGAGCAAATGAAGCATGTCCAAAAGTAAACCAACCCCTCGGACTGCTACGAAAAACACCATCAGATTTTAAAGTAGCCCGGTCTAATTCAAAAATTTCACCCAATTGAGCACGTCTAGCATATTTTTTCACAGTAGCAGGATCGCTATAACTGACTCCATTGAGCTCACCACCATAGAACTCAACAGTTACACCTATTTGTTCGACACTATATTTCGATTCTGCCCTTCTAAAAGGAACATCGGCTCGAACAATTCCGTCTCCGTCTACCAAAACAACTGGAAATGTTTCAAAAAAAGTAGGCATACGGCGTACAAAAAGTTCATGCCCTTCTTTATCTCTAAAGATAGGGTGTCCTAACCAACCAACAGCTACGCCATCCCCATTATCCATTGAACCCGCTCTGAACAATCCCCCCTTTGCCGGATTATTGCCGATGTAATCATAAAAAGCTAATTTTTCAGGAATTTTAGACCAAACCTCAGATAAACTTTTATTTTCAACTAACCCAGCACTAACTTTTCGATATATTTCTTGTTGGAAGTATCCTTGATCCCACTGATAACGAGTGGGACCAAATAATTCAATCGGGGTAGTTGCTGATCCATACCACATAGTTCCAGCAACAACAAAAGCTGCAAAAAAGACAGCAGCGATACTACTGGAAAGGACGGTTTCAATATTTCCCATGCGTAATCCTTTGTATAGACGTTGGGGCGGACGGACGCTAAGATGGAATAGACCTGCCAATATGCCCAAAGTTCCTGCTGCAATATGATGAGAGGCTATTCCTCCCGGAACAAAAGGATCAAAACCTTCCACACCCCATACTGGATTTACAGCTTGTACCCTTCCCGTTAGTCCATAAGGATCGGATATCCATATTCCGGGACCGTACAATCCTGTTACATGAAATGCGCCAAAACCAAAGCAAGCGACCCCTGCTAGAAATAAATGAATTCCAAAGATCTTGGGCAAATCCAAAGAGGGTTTGCCTGTACGCTCATCACAAAAGAGTTCTAGATCCCAATACACCCAATGCCAAATAGCTGCTAAAAAGCACAAGCCAGAAAACACAATATGTGCACCAGCCACACCCTCGTAACTCCAAATACCCGGATTCGTGAGAGTCCCCCCGGTGATACTCCAACCACCCCACGAATTGGTTATTCCTAAACGAGTCATGAAGGGTATAACGAACATACCCTGTCGCCACATTGGATCAAGAACAGGGTCAGAAGGGTCAAAAACCGCTAATTCGTAGAGAGCCATCGAACCGGCCCAACCAGCAACCAGAGCTGTATGCATTATATGGACAGAAATTAAACGGCCGGGATCATTCAATACGACCGTATGAACACGATACCAAGGCAAACCCATAGAAAAACCCCCCTTTTTTTTTTTTCAATTAAAAATAAACGCTATTTAACTTTATTGCACTGTAAAAAAACCATACCATACTATAATACCTTACTTTACTTTTTTAGTGAATTATCTCGATAAAAGGATTAATATTTGTTCGTAGCAACAAAAAGAAGCAGATTTATTCTACACCCGATAAGTACCAATGCGCAATGGTAGGACGTTGAAAGCATTTTAGACGAGTAACTTCATCTAGATTTGTGCATCATACAAAGGAAAAGACCTATTTGTAATAAATTTCCTTTCTTCATTCTGTCTTTCTTTTTTCTGAACTTCTTTTTTTTATTTTCATCTCGGGATAAAATAGGATAAAAGAGAAACGATTATTAAGATAATAAACCCATTTTTACGCTTTCACATCAAAGTGAGATATACTACTTCATTTTTATTTCGTTTAATGCCTATTGGTGTTCCGCAAGTAACTTTTCAAAATCCTGGAGACGAAGAGGAATCATGGATTGACCTATAGTGCGACTTGTCCGATCTATTTGGAAATATGGTATTTCCCCATTCTCTTCCCCGATTGAGATATCCTCTCTTTCGACCAAGAAAAATTGATTGAATCATCAAAAATTTGGAGCGTGAAATGGAAATGCAACGAAGAAAATTAGAAGAAGATGAAATCTATTTTCTAGGGGATATACAGATTAATATTAGCAATTAGCCTAATTTATGGTTGCTTTGGTTCGAACAATAAAATTAAAAATCCAGGCTCTGTTTATAAAAAACCAATTCGTAATATATCTATGATTTTTAGTTAATATCATATTCGACTAAATTATATTTCTTATATAATCTTCGATTTCTAATTTCTAATATAAACAGAAGTGATCTCACTCTGTTAATAAATAATAAATTGAGTAATGCGCTGAATGCATTGAATAATTAATATTTGGCGGGAGACATGAAATAAAATTTCGTTGAAAAAAAGAAGAATAAGTTGTAGCAAAAAGGTGTAGTATTCGAATATTAGGCCTATATATGTAAATCAAAACCGGTCAGATCTTTACTCGGAGTAGAGCAGAAACCTAAAAGAATTCAAGAAGACCATCCAGGAACCAGAAAATTACATCGTGATTGGAATTTCATTCCGATGAAAGAATACATCAATGATAAGTTAGTCCGAAAGGTTTAGTGAATTCTTTTTTTTTTATAAAAAAAAACTAGAATCTCTACGTTGATTCTTTTTTTTTGCGATGTGTCTTGAACCGTATGCATTAAAAGATGCATGTACGGTTCAGAGGGAATACAATTTTATCCCACTCAACCGACTTTATCGAGAAAGAGTCATTTTTTTAGGACAAGAAGTAGATACCGATGCCTCGAATCAACTTATTGGTCTTATGGTATATCTTAGTGTAGAGGATGATACCAAGGATTTGTATTTGTTTATAAACTCTCCCGGCGGATCGGTAATACCTGGATTAGCTGTTTATGATACTATGCAATTTGTGCAACCAGACATACAAACAATATGCGTAGGATTAGCCGCTTCAATGGGATCTTTTCTTCTGGTCGGAGGAGAAATTACCAAACGTATAGCATTCCCTCACGCTTGGCGCCAATGAGTTTTTTAGTTGATTTGCGATAAAAAATAAAAGAAGACAAGACTATGCCTTCGCGATATATGAAATAGAAATATTAAGTAATAATAGCATGGCACTTCGAATTCGATTTGAAATTCTTTTTTTTTTTTTTCAAAAGCGTTAACTTATGTATCGAAAAAGTAGTATGAGGCAAAGGATATTTCCTATTTTATCTGATATATCAGGAGACCCGTTTCAGCGTCACAAACTTTTTTGTTTTCACACCGAAAAACTCTTAACAATATAGATATTATTCTGAAAGAATACGAAAAAAAGAAATTTTGGGATTGCTAAATAACAGAGGAAATAAATATATAAAGCAACGGAACCATCGTAGTATTTTTTAAGTACTCCAAAAACCAAAAAGAAGGGTGGTTATTGGATCATTTACCTATGTGATAGACCTTATCAATATATTTTATATTATAAAAGGTAAAAAAAAAGGAATAAAAGTGAATTCCATTGTAGAGCCGTATGCAATGTGGAAAAGAAGCCTGTACGGTTGTTCTATTTTATCGTTTTTCTATCTTATTATAAGTAATATAATTTTTTCGAGATGGAATACTAATTTAGTATGTTATTTCATCAGGGTAATGATCCATCAACCCTCTAGTTCTTTTTATAAGACAACGCTGGGAAATTTTATCCTGGAAGTGGAAGAATTACTGAAGATGCGCGAAACCCTCACAAAGGTTTATGCACAAAGAACGGGAAAATCTTTATGGGTTGTTTCCGAAGACATGGAACGAGATGCTTTTATGTCGGCAACAGAAGCCCAAGCTTATGGACTTATTGATCTTGTAGCAGTTGAATAAAAAAAAGAAGAGCGATTTTACGTAAGTATGCGATTTGATTTTTTATCTTCTTATCGGGGTTAATACAATATTCTAAATATTCTATAACTACATTAATAAAAAAGTATTCATAATTATCCGGTTAGGATTGATCTAAACCATCCCATTATGTATAGGATTCAATATGCCAACTATTAAACAACTTATTAGAAACACACGCCAGCCAATCAAAAAAGTCACGAAATCCCCCGCTCTTGGGGGATGTCCTCAGCGACGAGGAACATGTACTAGGGTGTATGTGCGACGCGTTCAGATCGTGTACTGGTCCAAAAGAATTGATCCAATATAAGTGATCAGTAACAGTGATATAGGATCGAATATACGGAGACCATTTACTAGACGAAGAGTTAAAATATCCAAAAAAAAGGATCTATCATATCCTTCTATTGTGGTATCAAATTAATTTATGGTTGATATTGGTACAAACCCAATCACTTACACATCTAATTTAAGATGAAAAAGAATTCCCCATTAATAGCAAATAGTATTCATTAAGCAGGGAAATGCTATTTAAAAAGTAGAAAAATTATACCCTTGACTCCTGCAAGAACGGACTGACAAGGTCAGCTACTCAGCAAATCTTCATAATTAAATAAAATACCGTTACTTTATAGGTGGGTCTCCTTGTGAAAGACCTATTACTTGATAATGATGGGTAGAGCCAAAGAGTGTGAACTGTACAAGTTAACAATAGTATTGATTAAATGAAATGAGGGAGGGGGCTCCGGTGTATAGAGAGGACCTCGCCGTTAAGAAGCAACCATAGAAACGAAGGAAACCACTATACTTTTTTCTATTTACTAATTTATTTTAGTATGTTTTTTGATACCTAGTATCAATACAAATTCTTATTTCGAGGTGAGAAGCCTGGAAAAAAAAATCGTGGCCAGGAAGGTTAGAGTAGCAAAAGCCGTTGGAATTTTTATTTTATACACTGGAAGAATCCGTTTTGTTATTAATAGACTAGGAAAGCTAAAGGAAATAACTGAAAGAAAAGAAATTAATTAGTTATTCATCAAAATTTCATTTAATTTATTCAATGACTAGAATTAAACGAGGATATATAGCTAGAAGACGTAGAACCAAAATTCGTTTATTTGCATCAAGTTTTCAAGGGGCTCATTCAAGACTTTCTCGTACTATTGCTCAACAGAAAATAAGAGCTTTAGTTTCGGCTCATCAAGATAGAAGTAGAAAAAAAAGGGAGTTTCGTCGTTTGTGGATTACTCGCATAAATGCAGTAATTCGAGCCTGTAAACTATACAATAGTTATAGTAGATTAATACATAAGCTGTACCAAGGACAGTTGCTTCTTAATCGTAAAATACTTGCACAACTAGCTATATTAAATAAGAATTGTCTTTATATGATTTGCAATAAGACCGTAAAATAAGATAAAGAGGTTACAAGTAATTCCCGGTAATGTTTTAAGCGAAGTTCCCTGTTGAGTGAATTTGGGAAGGTAGAGTAGAAATTAGTATGGTAAAATAGGATATGATAGGATCATTATAAAGTCGTCATACTGAACAAACACGTTCAATAAAAAAAGATTTATTGCCAAAGTCTTTTTTTTTTGAACAAAATGTCAATTCGTTTTTTTAGTCCGATTGAAGTTTTTTTTTTGATTCAATTGAAGAGCAAGCCTATTTATTTTTAATTCTAAGGCCTGTAGTTCTAGGAGTCGACTCGTTTCTTTCAAATTCTTTCTCATTATTAAGAAAAGGTAACAAAGATAAAATACGAGCTTGTTTTATAGCAATAGTAATTAATCGTTGTTGTTTTAAGGTCAATCTATTCACTCGCCTAGATAATATTTTTCCTTGTTCACTAATAAATCGACTAATTAAACTCATATTTCTATAATCAATCCGATCCCCCGATTGTATCGGGGGCAAACGCCTACGAAAAGATTGCTTAGCTTTAAGAAAGAGCCGTTTAGTTTTATCCATGGTTTTTTTATTCCTTGTCCTGAAAATCCTAATTCTATTTTGATCGTAGCAAAAATGATTTCGAATTAACAAAAAGTATTTCTTTGTCTTGTTTATTTTCTATATAAATATAGGATAAATTCTATATAATTTTTGTTCTATAAATAATATTAATATATAATAATTAATACATAGAATATGTGGCTTTTCTTTTTTCTTGGAAAGCAAGCCGGACACACGAGCAGTCGGTTAGACCTAGTTCTTTATCTCCCCATGAATCGTATGTTTGTAACAAGAGGTACAGAATTTTTTCAATTCCAATCGACTAGGCGTATTATAGCGATTTTTTTGAGTAATATACTGGGAAATTCCAATTGAGTCCTTATTAACCCGGTTTTGAACACAACGGGTACATTCCAAAATAATTGTTACTCGGGCATCTTTACCCCTGGCCATGAACCTCCTTTGGGTTTTTGATTAACTCAACTGGTCTATTTTTCCATTTTCCTATCCGAAGCGAAGAAAAAACAAAGAAAAAAATAGAACTAAATTGAAATCCAATTATAAAAGATTTCGTTGCAATATATCAATATAGTAATAATAAGGAATATAAGGATTTCTAACTCTATACTTAGAATTGCTGTACAATATTTAATTTTTCAGTGAATTATCTTGTATTTTTATGATATTGTTGTCACATTTAGTCAATTTTCTTTCTCACGCTATTAGTAATTAATTCATTTTTGGTCCCGGAACCCGGAGTTCCTAGTTTCGCTAGGACAAATCGGGTTTTATTCTTTTCTAATTTATTTTCATTAGAAAATAAGAAGAGTAAGTAGGTGGGGTAGGCACAGATTTTTTATTGTAGCTCTAATTTTCTTGGTGCCTCCATTACTATAATGAAAAAAAGGGAAATATTAACGCATCTGGAAATAAACGATTGATCTCTATCAATAAACCTGCTAAAGAACCAAACCATAGAGTACTTACTACCGGTGCCACGGAAAGATAGGTTTTTAGATCTCGCATGTAAAATCCTCCTGCTTTTTTTTGTGATTTTATTCTAATTTGTAATACCTAATAGTATTACATATATGACCAGATGTAACTATTATATCTGTAGTTAATGGGTAACACTTGTATTTCTACGCAGAATGCATAATGCAGATTGAAATATACAACAATTCAGGAAATATTCCTTTTATAAAAAAAAGTCCCGTTGTGTCTGAGAATTTCTGAAAAATATTCATTTTTTTTACGGTTTCTTATTTCTTCATTACGTATCTAATATAAGATTATTATTATATGATATGAGACTAAAAAAAAGAAGAAGTGACAAGTTAATATAGCAATAAAATAAATAAATATGTGGAAAAGAAGACAGGGATTCTCTACAATGACACTGTATACCAATTGAAAGGGATGTAGCGCAGCTCGGTAGCGCGTTTGTTTTGGGTACAAAATGTCACGGGTTCAAATCCTGTCATCCCTACCTATTACTTAACTTATGAGAAGTTAAGAAGGGTTCAATTGATAGTGATTTAAATTGAATACACATAAGCAATGTTTTATTTTATACTTTAGGATAGTATCTCTATCCAACACAGGTTGGGTAACAAACTCTTTTTTGTGA